AAGAATCAAAAGTGGAGGATAACTCTTTTTTTTTACCTAGATTCCCGATTACTAATTAAGAAGTCTCTATCAACAAGATAAAAACATGAGTTCTTCCTTTCGTGAAATTAGGCAAATAAAACGAATTGCGTCTTACGTATATAATTAAATTCAAATATAGAAAAAATAGATATATAGTTTTGTATCTTTCTCCATCTCCCGAAAATCCCATTTTCACTAAAAATTCCGGTTGTGTCGCATTCTAACGAATCTTTCGATAATTTGTAAGAAACTCTTTCTTTATTAAATTCGAAGACAAGAACAAAACACAAAGAAATGAAGAAAAATAATAAAATGGATTATCATATGTATCTTTCATATAGATAGATGAATAAGTCCATTTATTTAGTTCTACATTCCTTGGACTTATTTTATATACTCTTAGATACTTATATCTCTAATAAGAATTTTCAAATTGAATTAAACTATGAATTCATAATAATTACAATTCTTAATTATAATTAGTATAAATATAAAATATGATATTTAAAAAAAAAAATAAGAACAGGTACAAATAGTAAATCGAGGTACCCATTTTATGACAACTTTCAATTTTCCCTCTATTTTTGTGCCTTTAGTAGGCCTAGTATTTCCGGCAATTGCAATGGCTTCTTTATTTCTTCATGTTCAAAAAAACAAGATTGTTTAGATCTGAGGGGACCCAATATCATCCGTTTTTTTTTGAAACTTAGACTTGTAGCATAACACAGATATTTATTTCGGGAAATATGGTAGAGCATGTGATTTCCGCCGAACATAAAGGAAAAAGCTCTTATGCCTGCAGAAAATGATCTATGGGTAACTGAATTCTAGCTAGTTTCAAATAGATCAGGATCGCTGGATGCCTAAAATGTAAAGTTGGTGGATCTATATGTATATCAATATGTATATTGGGATCATATGAAGGGTATGTTATTATTTTAGATCTAACCAATTTGATGAATTACTCCTAAAGGTTCCCATCAAACTAGTGCTAGTTCACATCAAACTAGTGCTAGTTGATGAGAGTTCATTCAGAAACAAAAAAAGTAAAGTCAAAATCATTTGGGGTATTCTCTCAATTCCAATAAAATGCAATCGGATCAAGTATGAGTTGGCGATCAGAACATATATGGATAGAACTTATAACGGGGTCTCGAAAACTAAGTAATTTTTGCTGGGCCCTTATCGTTTTTTTAGGTTCATTAGGATTCTTATTGGTTGGAACTTCCAGTTATCTTGGTAGAAATTTGATATCTTTTGTTCCGTCTCAGCAAATCATTTTTTTTCCACAAGGGATCGTGATGTCTTTCTACGGGATCGCGGGTCTCTTTATTAGTTCTTATTTGTGGTGCACAATTTCCTGGAATGTAGGTAGTGGTTATGATCGATTCGATAGAAAGGAAGGAATAGTGTGTATTTTTCGTTGGGGATTTCCTGGAAAAAATCGTCGCATATTCCTCCGATTCCTTATAAAAGATATTCAATCCGTTAGAATAGAAGTTAAAGAGGGTATTTATGCTCGTCGTGTCCTTTATATGGACATCAGAGGCCGGGGGGCTATTCCGTTGACCCGTACTGATGAGAATTTGACTCCACGAGAAATTGAACAAAAAGCCGCGGAATTGGCCTATTTCTTGCGCGTACCAATTGAAGTCTTTTGAGAAAAGGGACTGGGCTGAAGAACGAATGCTTTCTCAGTAGGAGGGAAAAAATGCAAGAATCCTGTTTTTTTCTATAACTAAGTGATACTTTAGATGCAGATAAATCATATCTTGTAAATTATTTTCTTTTTGTCAATCGACCCCTTTTTATCCTTTCGTTTGTGTTCTTTAATACCCAATAATGGGTTTTCTTAATAAGGATAACTGGCCCATTTCTGTCTTGTTTTGCCGCTCATTTTTTTGATCATCACAATCTCTTTCTCTCAATTATTCTATTCTTGACTATGGGGAATCGTTGGAATTTTTTCGAAATATTGGATATTTTGATAGAAAAGGAGTTCTTTCGTCTCAAAATCTCAATAATATTCATTCCTTAAAGTACTTCTTTCGGTCATTCATCGAAAGGAGACACTTGTTTGGAATTTGATGAAGTGAGATATCTGGAAACAAGATTTTGTATTATTTCTTCAGTCGAATTCGAAGTGGAGTCTTAGTCTATTTCTGTATTCTTTCTAGATTCAAACAAAATCACAAATAAAATAGATTCATAGGTTTGATACCTTGTCTAGAACTCATGTTTGAAAGAAATATTCGATCACATAGAGTCGACAAATGAAGTGGGTTAATTAAAAATTCACAGGTGAAAAATGGCAAAAAAGAAAGCATTCACTCCTCTTTTGTATCTTGCATCTATAGTATTTCTGCCCTGGTGGATTTCTCTCTCATTTACTAAAAGTATGGAATCTTGGGTTACTAATTGGTCGAATACTGGTCAATCCGAAATTTTTTTGAATGATATTCAAGAAAAAAGTATTCTAGAAAAGTTCATAGAATTAGAGGAAATCCTCTTCTTGGAAGAAATGATCAAGGAATACTCGGAGACACATCTACAAAAGCTTCCTATAGGAATCCACAAAGAAACGATCCAATTAATCAAGATACACAATGAGGATTGTATCCATACGATTTTGCACTTCTCGACAAATATAATCTGTTTTGTTATTCTAAGCGGTTATTCTATTTTAGGAAATGAAGAACTTGTTATTCTTAACTCTTGGGCTCAGGAATTCCTATATAACTTAAGTGATACAGTAAAAGCTTTTTCGATTCTTTTATTAACCGATTTATGTATCGGATTTCATTCACCCCACGGTTGGGAACTAATGATTGGTTCTGTCTACAAAGATTTTGGATTTGGTCATAATGATCAAATTATATCTGGTCTTGTTTCCACCTTTCCAGTTATTCTCGATACTATTTTTAAATATTGGATTTTTCGTTATTTAAATCGTGTATCTCCGTCACTTGTAGTTATTTATCATTCAATGAATGATTGATAAATAATCCAATTAGAATGTTTCTTACTTTGTAGTTCTACATAAGTATTAAAAACTTTCTATCCGGGGGATTTTCATACTATAGTATTCCAGTAAAATGATTCCAATAAATAGCAGAATCGTGGATAGGGAACTATACTAGCGACCTACCCAATTTATTGTAGAAATTTTCGGATCAATGATTAGACCATGCAAACTAGAAATACTTTTTCTTGGATAAAGGAACATATTACTCGATCTATTTCCATATCGCTCATGATATATATCATAACTCGGACATCCATTTCAAGTGCATATCCCATTTTTGCGCAGCAGGGTTATGAAAATCCACGAGAAGCGACTGGGCGTATTGTATGTGCCAATTGCCATTTAGCTAATAAGCCCGTGGATATCGAGGTTCCACAAGCGGTACTTCCTGATACTGTATTTGAAGCAGTTGTTCGAATTCCTTATGATAAGCAAGTGAAACAAGTTCTTGCTAATGGTAAGAAAGGGGGTTTGAATGTGGGGGCTGTTCTTATTTTACCGGAGGGGTTTGAATTAGCTCCTTCCGATCGTATTTCTCCCGAGATGAAAGAAAAGATAGGCAATTTGTCTTTTCAGAGCTATCGCCCTAATAAAAAAAATATTCTTGTGATAGGGCCTGTCCCTGGTCAGAAATATAGTGAAATCACCTTTCCTATTCTTTCCCCCGACCCCGCTACTAAGAAAGATGTTCACTTCTTAAAATATCCTATATACGTAGGGGGGAATAGGGGAAGGGGTCAGATTTATCCCGACGGAAGCAAGAGTAACAATACAGTTTATAATGCTACAGGAGCGGGCATAGTAAGTAAAATCATACGAAAAGAAAAAGGGGGATATGAAATAACCATAACAGATCCATCGGATGGACGTCAAGTGGTTGATATTATCCCTCCAGGACCAGAAGTTCTTGTTTCAGAGGGTGAATCCATCCAATTTGATCAACCATTAACGAGTAATCCTAATGTGGGTGGATTTGGTCAGGGAGATGCAGAAATAGTACTTCAAGATCCATTACGTGTCCAAGGTCTTTTGGTCTTCTTGGCATCTGTTATTTTGGCACAAATCTTTTTGGTTCTTAAAAAGAAACAGTTCGAGAAGGTTCAATTGGCCGAAATGAATTTCTAGACTCGCGGATTTATTGACATCAGGTTCGTAAAAAGAAAAAAATTTTTGTTGTCAATTATGTATGATCAAAAAAAATCAATTCTGAAAAACCTTTTATTTACCTGCTCTTTTTCTACGAGCTTCAGGGAATCCCTTGTATCGCATTCCTAGTCATAATAGGTAGATTTTTGTTTGAAGAAGACTATTTTATTTGACTTTATGACTTTACCACCTCTTTCTTTGTTTTTTTTTTAGCCAAATTGAATTGATAGGACTATGTTACTATTGCCAGATTGAAATATCATAAAATGGATCCATTTTATGATATTTCAAATAGAATAAAATTGGGATAGATATTAGCATAAGTAAGTGGGTAATAGAACGAACTAGAAATGCGGGGAACAAATAATTCTAGGAGGCATTATTTGTCTTCCTAGTCTTGGTTTCGGTTTTCCAGATGTATCAGAACTTTTTTTTTCGATTTATTACGTACAATAAAATAGAAAATAAAGTAGTGGACAAAAAAAAGAAAACTTATTCAATGAATTTTCCATTTTTCTGAGATACTAAAATAAAAAATAAATAGGGTAAGAGTATAGAAAGTATTTGTACGATATCTAATCTACAGAAATATATATAATCCAGGAAATTGAGTGATCCCCCCCCCTTGTTCTAATACCCATAGATACTATCAAGATCAAGGAAGAGGTGTTCTGAATCAATCAATGAAGTTCATTTTTCAAAAGCATCATCAGAAAAAAGAGAATGGAGTTCTTTGAACCAGCAGAAAAAGAAATCCACTTTGCCATTTAGACGAAAAAAAGCGAAAAAAAGACTCTGATTCTTAAGA